AGCTAGCTATATGCTGTGTATTGTCAACTATTTCTACATAAGGTGGCAAGATGATATCTTGAGCAGTTACACATCCGGGGCCCCTAACGAAAATAGACGCCTCACAAGTTCCATATAGATTACTTCTCAATACTATTTCTTTCAAATTCATTAAAATTTCGTGTACTGATTCTTGAATACCTAATATGGTCGAGTATTCGTGTGGTATTTTCTCAGATTTTGCACGTGTGATACATGTTCCTTCTATTTCTCCAAGCAACGCTCTTCGCATCGCAATGCCTATTGTATCACCTTGACCTTTCATAAGTGGAGAGAGAATAAAGCGCCCATAATAAAGGCATTTACTATCTGTTCTTGATTCAACACACTTCCACTGAAGTGTCCGAGTAGATATTCTTATTTTCTCTCGAACCATAGTAATATTTTACAAAATTGATCATATCTTTGAATCATTTATTTCTCTTGAAATCTCTTCAATTCTTATTTCTACACGCGTCTTTTTTTAGGAGGCCTACAGCCATTATGTGGCATAGGGGTTACGTCTCGTACGAAACTTAATAGTATACCACTTCTACGAATAGCCCGTAATGCTGCATCCCTTCCGAGACCAGGACCTTTTATCATGACTTCTGCTCGTTGCATACCTTGCTCCACCACTGTACGAATAGCATTTCCCGCGGCGGTTTGAGCCGCAAATGGTGTCCCTCTTTTTGTACCCCTGAATCCACAAGTACCGGCAGAAGCCCAAGAAACCACTCGACCTCTTACATCTGTAACAGTCACAATGGTATTATTGAAACTTGCTTGGACATGAATAACACCCTTTGGTATTTTACGTGCACTTTTACGCGAACTAATACGTCCATTTCTACGTGAACCAATTTTTGGTATAGGTTTTGCCATATTTTATTATCTCATAAATATGAGTCAAAGATCTATGGATATATCCATTTCATGTCAAAACAAAGCCTTCCATTTTTTTACATCAATTCAATCTTTTAGCACTTCTTTTCTTTTAGAAAATTCCTTTTAGTTTTTAGTATAGTAGAATGATTATCCTTGTCGTTGTTTATGTTTTGGGTTAGAACAAATTACTATAATTCGTCCCCGTCTGCGGATCAGTCGACATTTTTCACAAATTTTACGAACGGAAGCCCTTATTTTCATATTTGTTATTCCTTGTTTTAATTTATTTCTTGGAAGAAAATCAGTTTCTTGATATTTTGAATCTCGAATTGTATTCATGTAGAAAGGAGTGTTGAAGTTGAAAAACTGCCTAATCGTTCGAATCCTTGTTGCGGAGTCTATAAATTATACGACCTCTGGTTGAATCATAACGGCTTACTTCAATCTTAACTCTATCTCCCGGCAGGATTCGTATAGAACTACGTCGTATCCTTCCTGAAACATAACCTAGAATCAGATCTTCATTATCTAAACGAACCCAGAACATACCATTAGGAAGTGATTCAGTAATTAAACCTTCATGAATCCATTTTTGTTCTTTCATTCGAGGCAAAACCCCCTTAAAGTATCAACTAATAGAGGAGTGATATTAGACAAGCCGTCCTTTCTCTTTTTTTGTTCACAACTAGGAAATTTGGGATCCAACTCGGATATTATAGGGATTACCATATATAACATAAAATTTCTCCGCCAATTCCTTCTAGTCGAGCCTCTCGATCCGTCATTATACCTCGAGAGGTAGAAAGAATTGCAATCCCCATTCCACCTAAAATTCTAGGAATTCGTTGATAGTTAGAATAGATTCGTAGACCAGGTCGACTGACCCTTTTTAAATGGAAAGTATTTCTATACGGACCTTTCTTAGTTCTTCTATGTCGTAGAGTTAAAACCAAAAAATATTGGTTTCTTTCTTGATGTTTTCTCGCATTTTCGATAAAGCCTTCTCGTAAAAGTATTTTAACAATGTTTTCGGTGATGTTAGTAGATATTATTCGAACCGTCCCTTTTCTATTCATGTCAGCATTTCGTATAGAGGTTATTATATCAGCAATAGTGTCCCTACCCATGATGAACTAAAATACGTGGTGCCCCAAAAATTTGATATAATCAACATGTCTTTTTATTAGTTTATTATTAATTAATAATAAAAAAGGAAAGGTATATACGTGATACACAATCTACTATTTCATTCAAATACCCTGCTTCTCATCTTATAATACTTCAGGAGCTAATGAAACTATTTTACTAAAGTTTTGTCTCAATTCCCTGGCAATCGCACCAAAAATTCGAGTTCCTTTGGGATTTCCTTCTTGATCAATGATAACTGCAGCATTGTCATCATATCGTATTATCATACCGTTGTTGCGTTTGAGTTCTTTACAGGTACGTACAATTACAGCTCTGATCACTTCGGATCTTTCTAAGGGCGTATTGGGTATTGCTTCTTTGATCACAGCAACAATAACGTCACCAATACGAGCATATCGGCGATTGCTAGCTCCTATGATTCGAATACACATCAATTCCCGAGCCCCGCTGTTGTCTGCTACATTCAAATGGGTCTGAGGTTGAATCATATTTTGTTTTTATCTGTTCTTTCAATGCACAAATAAATGCAAAGGGTGAAAAAGAAAAAGAAATATTGTTTGTCCAAAAAAAACTTCCATTTGTTTTTATCCAAAAGATCCATTTCCTTTAGTTCTACATTCTTATCCTGAAATAATGAATTGAGTTCTTATAGGCATTTTCGATGCCGCTATTGCGATAGCCCTTCGGGCTATATTTTCGGCTACTCCGCTTATTTCATAAAGTATTCGACCTGGTTTGACAACAGCTACCCAATATTCGGGAGATCCTTTCCCCGAACCCATACGGGTTTCCGCGGGTCTTACTGTAACTGGTTTGTCGGGAAATATACGTACCCATATTTTTCCACCGCGACGCGCATTTCGTGTCATTGCTCGTCGCCCTGCTTCTATTTGTCTAGACGTGATCCAAGCGGGTTCAAGTGCCTGAAGAGCATATCTTCCGAAACAAATACGATTCCCTCGATAAGACATTCCCTTCATTCTTCCTCTATGTTGTTTACGAAATCTAGTTCTTTTGGGGTTATAGTTGATGGTTATTTTGTAATTCCATCTCTACTACAGAACCGGACGTGAGAGTTTCTTCTCATCCGGCTCCTCGCGACTGAAAAAATTCAAAAAATGAATATTATATTTTATATAATTAATATATACATGTAATAATACGCTGAATCAATAAATTCTTTTGGATTCATCCAGTTTACTAGATATTTTTCTTTGGGTATATAATTAAATATTAAATATCTAGTTTAGTTCTTTTTTGTTTTGTATATTTTTGTTTTTTCGATATTATTTCTTTATTATATTATAAGAATTTTTTTTCATATTGGATTGCTAAAATATGACGAATTCAATAAAAATAAAAAAAGGAATTCTCGCGGGCGAATATTTACTCTTTCAATATCTATTTCAGCTGTAGAGTTAGCTTCTCATTTTTCAGAATATATGAATTGGTCTCTGGTTCGTTCCGCCATCCTTCCCGCTGAATCATCAGGATTCATTTTGAATTGAATCTTATGTATTCGCGGGTTCCATCGTTCCCATCGCTTCTTGATTAATGGTTAGGTCTGAATTCTACAACGGAGCTCTTAATGAAATTTGTTCTTGAGCCAACCCTCTTAGTCGTTATTGGCTCGAAGCTCTTTTTTTTTCTTTTTTTCTATGAACAGATTTATATCATATAATTATGTGTGAATCTGTATTGATGCTTTATTACATTTTATTTTCTGAGATGTTTCAAAGACCTTACATATTGGAATCATATATCTTTTCTATTCTATTCATTTTTTTTTCTTTCTCTCAACTTTCCATTTATCCGTATCCTTTTTTATTTATTTTATTTTTGTTTTGTTTGACAATAAATCGAATTAATTTTAATTGTTTATGCCAAACAAAAATTGAGTTGCTACAATGATAGGACTAAAATAGCGTATCTTGACTGCTTCTTGGGATCCAGATAATGTGATGCGATGAGTTGGTTATTAGTTCTATAGTTATTAGTTCATACTTCGTATTACGTGTTCTTTCTTTTTGTTTAGTTTTAATTTTAACAAAAACCAACGAGTCACACACTAAGCATGGCAATTTTATTAAAAGGTCAATCGAATTTTTATTAAACCTTATGGGATTAAAAATTAGAATTCATTGGGTGGAAAAAAGAATGAAAAAGGTTGTCATTTTTTGTTCCATCGTTAAATCGAAACAGAAAGACAAGTCAAGTAAAGGCTTATTATTCCTCGTCTATAAATATCCAAATTTTAATACCCAATACCCCATAGATAGTTCGAACCGTATAGGCACAATAATCAATTTTCGCGCGAATGGTTTGTAGGGGAACCCTACCCTCTCTTATCCATTCGATACGTGCAATTTCTTTTCCATCGATACGGCCTGCAATTTGGATTTGAATTCCTTTTGTATCAGCTTGTTCAGTTAATTCGATAGCTTTTTTCATTGCTTTTCGAAATGATACCCTACTCTTTAGTTGTCCGGCTATAAATTCGGCAAGAATAGTAGGGTGCCCATAAGGTTTTAGAATTCTTGTAATAGCAATGTTGAGTTTTCGGTTCACACAATTCAATTCTTTTTGTACATTTAGTTTTAGGTCTTCGACCCCTTGTGGTCTATTTTCTATTAATAACTTTGGAAATCCCATATGGATTATTACCTGTATCAGATCTATTCTTTTTTGAATTTCGATACGTGCAATTCCTTCGACACCTGAGGGTGTTTTTGTATTTTTTTGTACATAATTTTTGATACAATCCCTTATTTTTTGATCTTCTTGTAGACCTTCCGAATAGTTTTTTGGTTGTGAAAACCAAAGAGAATAATGACTTTGGGTTGTACCAAGTCTGAAACCAAGTGGATTTATTTTTTGTCCCATATTACCCCATCATACTTACTTTAAAAAATTAACTGTGTACGGTAGAACAAAGACTTTACTTT